CTTGATTTAACTTAGGTTAATCTAGGCCATAGGCAGACCTACGTCAAGATAAAACCCCCTTGAAACACTCTGGTAGTGTTCCTGAATCTGAATCCAAATAATGACTCAGAGCACATGGAGCCATCTCTTTTTGCGGTCAAAAAATATGGCAGACTGGCGGATCTTTATATCCGTTAATGAAAGAGCCCAATGCACAAAAATGCATGTTGGGTCTTTAAAACAGCTCAGATCACTTTGATTAGAATCAGTTTGGTCTGTTTTACCGAGAAAGTCTACGGTTCGAGTCCGTATAGCCCTAGAACCCTATCCATTCCAAAATCCGAGTGAATTTTGGAAGTTACAATTCGAACACGAGTCCGTTTAAAAACGCCAATCGAACCTAACCCCAATCGAATCTAATAATCCTTCATCATATGGGTAGAGGAATGACCAGCCATATTTCTGCCCAAGCTAAAGTTTGAAAAACGACTCTCTTTGGTACGTTTCATTGGAAAGATTGTCAACAATACAAAATAGGAATTTCTTCCTATACCTTTACCTAAACCTAGCAAAGGTAGTCTTCTCTTTCCGTATTCAATAAATCGAAATTCCTACCCATAATTCTACTTTATTCTACTTTACTGGTTAAATAAGTAACAACCTCACAGGACAGAACAATGGGTTGCCCGGGATTCGAACCCGGAACTAGTCGGATGGAGTCGATAATGTTACCGGTGAAATAAGTAACAACCTCTCCCCAAGCCGTGCTTGCATTTTTCATTGCACACGGCTTTCCCTCTGTATACATCTAAAATTCAGTTCCGCCATTAGACAAAAAGTAGAATACTTAGACCCTTCTTACCAAGTAAATTTCAGAATAGAAATAAGGAAAAATTTTGTTAGTTCTTCATTATTGCTATTTATTAGATTCAATTCGAATGAAAATTTCCATTTACGCCCTTTCATAACGAATCAGTCATGATTGGCCAAATCATTGATACAAATAATATCCAAATACCAAACCCTTTTTTGATGGAACCTCCGCGAAATAAAAGAAGCTCTTGGAAAGGTCAAGGAAAGAACTTGTTCTTCCGCCGTAAAGAAGTCTTCGAATAATTCCGATCCGAATCTTTTCAAAAAAGCCCGTACAGTACTTTTGTGTTTACGAGCTAAAGTTCTAGCACAAGAAAGTTGAAGTATATACTTTATTCGCGACAAAGTTTTTTTTTTGGAAGACCCGCTATAATAATGAGAAAGATTTCTGGATATACGCCCGAATCGGTCAATAATCTCAGAATCTGATAAATCGATCCAAATGGCCTTACTAATAGGATGCCCTAATATATTACAAAATTTGGCTTTAGCCAAGGATGAAATCAGGGGAATCATTGGAAGAATAGTATCAAACTTCTTAATAGCATGATCAATTACAAATGAAGTTTCTAACATTTGATTACGTATCGTTGAAGTCTTTCGCCGCACACTTGAAAAATAACCGAGAAAGTCAAGGGGATGGTTTGCTAATCGGTTTATATGGATTCTTCGTGGTTGAGACCAAAGGTCAAAATAAGATTGCCAGAAATTGACAAAGTAATATTTCCATTTATGCATCAAAAGAGACGTACCTTTTGAAGCGAGAATTGCTTTTCCTTGATACCTAACATAATGCATGAAAGAGTCCTTGAACACCCATAGATTGGCTTCAAAAGCCCCGTCCAAGGTTTCTATAAGATGCTCTATTTTTCCATAGAAATAGATTCGTTCAAGAAGCGCTCTAAAAGATGTTGATCGTAAATGAAAAGATTGGTTACGAAGAAAGACAAAGACGGATTCGTATTCATATACACGAAAATTATATAGGAAGAAGAAGAATCTTTGATTTCTTTCTGAAAAAGAAGGACTGACTTTCTGTGAAGTAAGAAGACTATTCCAATTATGAAACTCGTGGAGAAAGACTCTTAATAAATGCAAAGACGAAGCATCTTTTAGCCAGTAGCGAAGAGCTTGCACCACGATTTCGAGATGGATTGGGTAAGGTATTAGGATATCGAACACATAATTTAAATGTGAAATTTTGTCCTCTAAAAAAGAAAAAATGGAATGAATTGATCGTAAATTAACGGATTTGACTACCTCTTTCCCTTTCTTTTGGCGCTTTTCTAGGGAAGATAGGAATCGGAGTGAAAATGGAATTTCCATAATGACCGAAAATCCCTCGGATATCATTTGAAAATCAAAATTCTTATTGCGCCCCAAAAGTGGATTTTGTTTAGAATCATTCAGAGAAAGAATCCAAAAATTTGGGTCATACATTCGAGTAATTAAACGTTTCACAATGAGTAAGCTGAATTTATTGTCATAACCTGCATTTTTCAACAAAATGCATCTTGGTAAACCATGATCATGAGCAAGTGCATAAATATACTCTTGAAAGATAAGTGGATATAAGAAGTCGTGTTGTTGAAATCTATCGAGCTCTAAAGAGCTTTGAAAGTCCTCCATTTTGAATGCTATTTGAACCAAAGGTAGAGGATTTTGGGAGTTATCAAATGATACAGAGTGCGATACAGTCAAAACAAGGTATTTTTCGAGTAAGATTAAGGAAGCGATACCTCGGATACAGGTAAACTTATCAACGGATTCTCGATCCTCTCTTTTTCCATTTTCTTGAAGTCGTTTATATTCGTTCTAGGATATAAAGATGTTTAGAAATCCTTTATTTTTTCAACCCAATCGCTCTTTTGATTTTGGAAATTTTGTTATCAATCTACTCTTTCTTATACGCACACAGCTCCATTCTGGAATGGAGACTGCTAATATTTAGGATTCATGAAAAAATAAAGAATCCGCTTCTCGGATAAGCCCTTACCCGTATTCAGGCACTAATATATTTTTAACATCTAATTAGATCGGGTAATCATTCAAATTAAGAATGGGAGCTCGTTGCTTTTTCGTTCCTTATAATTTCATTAAATTAATTGAAGCCAGAGGGCTCTATCCATTTATTCATTCGACCCAACTTGAAATTGAATCCATTTGACTCCCTTCCAATAAGTTAAACAAAGTTTTGTCCCGATCGGGAAAGAAGAAAAGATTCTCAGAACTCTTGGTTGCTACGACATGCTATTTTTTCCATTCATTCCCTTTTAGGATCAGTCGTGGTCTTCCAAACTTTACCGATGGTATGGATGAATTCATCGCTTCATCTAAATGTGTAAAAGATCCGAGTCGCACTTAAAAGCCGAGTACTCTACCGTTGAGTTAGCAACCCGAATAGAAGAAATAAAGTATGTAGATATAATCAGAATGAAAAATAATGATTCGACGAGCGAATCAAAGCATAAAAACCCATTTTCAAATCGATTAAGAACAGAAAACGTAATAACTCATATGAAAATACAAGAAATTTTCCGATAACAGAAAAACCCGAAATAATGATAGATCCTTCCTTAATGTCATTGTTATTCACGTTTTCAAGCAAAAATGCGTCTATCAAAGCGCATCCAACGAACCCCTTATTTTGACTAAAGTAAGGCAAAAACCAAACCAATGGGACGGAAATAAAGAGATCCCTTTATAAAAAAAGAGATCCCTTTATCACGCTGCATTATATTTCGTCAATGCATTGTTGTCAATATAAAGGTTAAGAAAAGGATATAATGAAAAAAGATAAGAAATTCGGTTGAAAAATATTCAAAAAAATAAGGACTTGAGTTAGAGTGGCACTACATAGATACAAAAAAGTTTAGCTAGGGGAAGAAAAAATAAGAAGTCAAAAAAATCTCGAATTTAGTCAATCAATAAATAAACAAAATAGAGAAAAGTTCTAGAAAGGGGTAGCATATACCCCCCTTATTTCCTTAAATTAATTCAATTTTATTTGATTGGGGCAAAGTTCGTTAAAAACCTCCGACTTCTTTAAAATGTCCCGAACAGTTTCTGTAGGCTGAGCACCCCTTTCAAGAAAATATAGAATAGCAGGAACGTTTAAATACGTTTGATTCTTTATCGGATCATAAAAACCCACTTTCCGAAGATCTCTTCCTTCTCTTCGGGAGCGAACATCAATTGCAACGATTCGATAAGTCGCACGTTGCTTTCTACCACAGCGTTTTAAACGAAGTTTAACCATAACATTCCTCTAATTTGGAATCCCTATGGAACTGATTCAATTATGGAATCATGACTAGTCATTGGTTCAGTCGGTACATAGACATAATAATGTCTGTTTTTCCGAATAAATCTTCGACTGGAAGATTTGTTCTATGAACCATAGGATTGATTCGTTTAGAGAATCATTTTATCAATCCTCGGGACTTAGTCTGCGCAAACGCAGTAATGCTCCGTGCCAAAATCCAAGGTTCCAAGCATTGAGCTCGGTTTTTGGTTTTTGTGCGGCCTCTTTGAGCAGGGATTTTATGTTCCCTTGGAAGGCCTCCAGCGCCTTACGATTTTTTGAGAGGCGCTGGATCTTTTGATTGATCCACCTTTCGCCTGCCCCACTTCCCGATTGGAAGGCTTCCAAAAAAATCTTACCAGTCTCGTTAGAATAGGTGTCGCAATGACCCTTATTGTACGAGTGCTTGTACCCATGGTATTTTTTGCCGTGGGGGCACGTGAGCGCCGGTTCGTGCTTTTTCCGAGCAGAAAGAAATTTTCGCCCAGTCTCCTCTGTTTGTGGAAAAAGACTTTCCTTTTCCAACTCGGGAAACCTCTTCCCATTTATCCCGCCTTCCTTTTCCAACTCGGGACACCTCTTCCCATTTATCCCGCCTTCCTTTTTCGAGTTATAGTTCGAACTATAATAATCATTTAGCGAAACATAGGTACTACAGTAGTAACAACGGCACTTAGACCCCACCTCTTCGTTTTCACCATAATATGTATCCATAGCTCCTTAAAATATATTTTATTAAAATAAATAATGAATAGAAAATATCCATTATCTCAATGAAAAATTGGGACGATTTGTCCCATGAAAACTGTGCGAAGAATTACTTATCGACGTCGAAAAGGCCTTTGATTTGAAATTTTTTAATTAAATAATGAATATTTTTAATTAAATAATGAATATTTTTAATTAAATAATGAATATTTTTAATTTAATATGAATATTTTTAATTAAATAATGAATATTTTTAATTAAATAATGAATATTTTTAATTTAATATGAATATTTTTAATTTAATATGAATATTTTTAATTAAATAATGAATATTTTTAATTTAATATGAATATTTTTAATTAAATAATGAATATTTTTAATTAAATATGAATATTTTTAATTAAATAATGAATATTTTTAATTTAATATGAATATTTTTAATTAAATAATGAATATTTTTAATTAAATAATGAATATTTTTAATTTAATATGAATATTTTTAATTTAATATGAATATTTTTAATTTAATATGAATATTTTTAATTAAATAATGAATATTTTTAATTAAATAATGAATATTTTTAATTTAATATGAATATTTTTAATTTAATATGAATATTTTTAATTTAATATGAATATTTTTAATTTAATAATGAATATTTTTAATTTAATAATGAATAATAGGCCCTTGGGACGAAAGGGATCGAACCTTCGATTACCGGGACCAAAACCCGTCGCCTTACCACTCGGCTACGCCCCATTGTCACGTCGATTTTTTGATTCATTTGATGATTCATATTATACCATCAAGTAAAGATTTTCGGCAACTACCCGTGTCACGTCGATTTTTTGATTCATTTGATGATTCATATTATACCATCAAGTAAAGATTTTCGGCAACTACCCGTGTCACGTTGATTTTTTTTTAGATAATTCATATTATATTATTACAATAAATCTTTGTAAAGGCCCGCCCAAATCTCTAGCGACAATTTTACGCTAAGAGATTATAGAGAAGAGATAATAGAGAAGGGATAATGGAATTATATAGATTCTAGGTTTGTGCTAGGAATTTGACCCGTGCAGATATAGAATTCGACTGAATTTATTGATCATTAGATAGAATGTAATTAAAATAGTAGATGAAAATATGATTTCTTCTATTCGCCTTTGAGAATTGGAGGATTTTTGATTGGGCCGGTTCAAAGAAAAAGAAGGATTTTTTTGTCTACCTTACTTTCTTCCGTTTTCCTTATCTCAAGAACTCAATCAAATTGCAATTATCGTCAAGAACAAAATGTCTGCTATGCTTAATCTCTTAAGTTTGATCTGTATCTGTTTTAATTCTGCCCTTTATCCAACTAGTCTTTTCTTTGCCAAATTGCCCGAGGCCTATGCTTTTTTAAATCCAATCGTAGATATTATGCCAGTCATACCCCTCTTCTTTTTTCTTTTAGCCTTTGTTTGGCAAGCTGCTGTAAGTTTTCGATAAGATACTTAATACTATCCTAGACTATCCTAGAAAATGCATGATTTCTTCGAGAAAAATTTCTAACGATTGATAAGATCAAATAAGTCTTTCCCGCATCAATCTTTGAGGCAAACGTTGAAATTCTTTGATCGCCGCGAGAAATCAAATCCGGCTCGCCACATTTCCCCATTCTGACCCTTTTTCCAGTGCAAGGCCTTAATTTCTATGTTATTTTATACAGAATTAGGGTCCCACGCCCATATCTCATTATGGGCATGAAGTCATCTTGGGTAATCAAAGACTCTTATTTGACCTGATAGACTTATTTTCGAGTTCGAGAAAGCACTTCATTTCTTGGTGTCAAATATAGAATATGGGGTAGAAAAATGGACGATCTATTCTCTTTTCTCGTTTTTTCCAAAAAGGCTCTTGGAGATTGTGTAATGCTTACGCTCAAACTTTTCGTTTACACAGTAGTAATATTCTTTGTTTCTCTCTTCATCTTTGGATTCCTATCTAATGACCCAGGACGTAATCCTGGGCGTGAAGAATAAAGGTTTTTTCGTTTTTCTATCTTGATTTTTTCATTTTCTTAAGATTTTTTATCTATTCCACACATTTAACTAGGAAAAAGGGGTTTGTGAAATTTGAAAGAAAAGAAAATATCAAGTCATCGACGAAAACGGAAAGAGAGGGATTCGAACCCTCGGTACGAATAACTCGTACAACGGATTAGCAATCCGCCGCTTTCGTCCACTCAGCCATCTCTCCCTATTGAAAAAGATAATTATAATTATTAATATGTTACATTCCACATGAAAAAAGGATTCAAAACCGTCTTTCTTTCTCCTTCTTTATTTTGATTCTCAAGATATGTAAAACTTTTCTTAGCTATTCCGTTTCGATAAAGTCAAAACTCAAAAGATCTAATATAAAGAAAACGAAAGATAAAGAACGAGGACTTCCTTGCTTTGATTTTCTTCGAAAGGCCCTTTTCTTTCCACGGCCTGGCCCGGTCACTACCCAACCGGGCCTTTTTTGATTCCATCAAATTCTAGCGAAATTTCTCTTATTTGACAACAAAAAAGACTTACTAGATTTTTTGACTATATTTCAAATAAGACCCAAAAGAAAAAGGACTATTTCCATCCTTACTCGATAACTT